GGAACCATAGGATCCTCTGAAAAGAATTACAACACACGACTATAAGATATTCTATTTTTCCATAGAAATGTGTTCGCTCAAGAAAGACTCCAGAAGATATTGATCGTAAATAAGAAGACTGTTTACGAAGAAACAGGAATAGATATTCGCATTCATATACATAAGAATTATGTAGGAACCAAAAGAATCTTTTCTTTCTTTTTGAAAAGACGTAAATGGATTTATTTGAAGTAATGAGACTATTCAAATTATGATATTCGTGGAAAAACAATCGCAAGAAATGCAAAGAAGAAACATCTTTGATCCAGCATTGAAGGATTTGAACCAAGATTTCCAGATGGATGGGATGGGGTATTAGTAGATCTGACACATAATTTAAATGTGAGAATTTATCCTCTAAAAAGGGAAATATTGAATGAATAGATCGTAAATTCTGAGATTTTGGTATTCTTTTTTCTTCAAGGGAAGATACTAATCGCGACGAGAATGGAATTTCCAGAATGACTCCAAAACCTTCTGATACCATTTGAGAAGAAAAATGAGAAGAAAAAGAATTCTTGTGCCCCCAAAATCCATTTTTGTTAGAATCATTCACCGAAGAAATCAAAGATTTCTGTTGATACATTCGAGTAATTAAACGTTTCACAAGTACTAAACTAGATTTATTGTCATAACCGATAATTTCCACAGGTTCGTAAAAAATCAAACTATTGAAGCTATGATAATGAGCAAGTGAGTAAATATACTCCTGAAGGAGCAGCGGATATAGGAAGTTTTGTTGCCAAAATCTATCTTTTTTCAATCTAAATATCCTTGTAATTCTGCCATTGAAACACATTTCTACTATAACCAAAAAAGGGAGGCACTTCTTGTGTTATGAAATGATACATAGTGCAATACGGTCAGAACGGCGTATGCGTATGTTGTATGTAGTATATTGTTTATCTTATACTAAAATAGTATAACTTATAACTCTAATAAACTAGAATAATAATAGAATAAGAAGATTCTTATTCTATTATTCTAAGAAATAATTCTTAGAATATAGTCTAGTATTAATATATTAATATATACTATGCACTGTCTATACTTTTACTTTAAATAATATATACTTTTATACTGTACTGTGATGTAAAAAAAATAAAGATAATCTAAGAAGTAAAAGATTATATAAAAGTAAGAACAAATAAAGAATATATACCCCGGAGACAGAGAGCCCAATCTACAGATCTTTTTCCTTTCCCTTTCTATCCAATTTGGTTTTCTTTTCTTTGTTATTTTATTTTCCTTGTTAATAGAACAAGGAAAGAAAATAGAAAATAACAATAATAAAAAGAAGGGAAAGGGGTAAAAATCTTTTATTTTCGCAACCCAATCACTCTTTTGACTTTGGAAAAAATTCTTGTTTTATCACTATACTATTTCTTCTACACATCCGTCTCCAATCCATAATAAAGAATAATTAGGATTAATAAAAAAAAAGAATCAATGGTCCACTCACAATTCACAAGAGAACCTTTTCCCACATCAGGCACTAATCTATTTTTAACGTATAATTAGTAATTCGATCGGGTAATCATTCAAATTAAGAAGGGAAGCTCGTTGCTTTTTTGTCTTACTCGAATTGGAACCATAAGGCTCTATCCATTTATTCACTAGACCCGAAATACTTTACTGAACTTAAAAATTTTTAGAAAAAGAAGAATTCTCGTTCTATTTCTATTATGAGTACTAGAAATATTATTTTTCTATGATTAGATTATTCTTTTTTATATTTTTCTATTCTTTTTACGACATGCTTTTTTTTCCATTCATTACCTTTCAGGATCAGTCGCGGTCTTATAAACTCTACCAATAGTCTAGACGAATTCCTTCATCCAAATGTGTAAAAGATCATAGTCGCAATTAAAAGCCGAGTACTCTACCGTTGAGTTAGCAACCCGGATCAATATGAAGTGTAGATAAGATCGAAATAAAAAAAATCCAGCAAACCCATCCATTTTCCTAAAGTGAAGGAAAGAGCCAATAGGGAATGGGGATAAAAAGATCTATTTATATACGATCAAATTATATTTGTTTGAGACACCATTGTCAATATGAATGGACTTTTTAGAAAAAAAGAAATTTCAATAAATTAGATATAAATTTGTGTTGGATTAGCACAACATAAAGAAGAAAGATTACCCCCCTTATTGGGGGGTTCCACAACAAGAAGCAATAAAAAAAAATAAGAAGAAAATAAGTATGAATAGAACAAGAAAAGAAGAAACTTTGAATAAAAAATTACGCTAAAGATAGGTACTAGTTACCCTATCCTTTTTTTATTCATGATTCTTGTTTTTCCTTTCTTTCTTTTTTATCAAAAGAAACTCGAAATTCTTTAAAGAATTCTGCCTTCCTTAAAATATCATAAACAGTTCCTGTGGGTTGAGCACCTTTTTCAAGGAAATATAAAATAGCAGGAACATTTGAATAAGTTTGATTCTTTATCGGATCATAAAAACCCACTTTTTGAAGATCTCTTCCTTCTCTTCGGGATCGAACATCAATTGCAACGATTCGATAGATGGCTCATTGGGATAGATGTAGATAAAAGATGCCCCCCTAGAAACGTATAGGAGGTTTTTTCCTCATACGGCTCAAGAAAAAATGATTCTAATTTATATAATTTCTATTTCTATCTATCTATATAGATAGAAATAGAAATGGATCCATAAAGAATTAGACTGTAATTTGAGCCTTTTTTCCTTCTTTACAGAAAAAAGAAATTTCATTCGTACTCCTAACTCAAGTTGGGTAGTTTTGAAAGAGTTCGAAAGGAAATCTTTAGAATTTCTTGAGCTGTCTCTAACCTCTTTTTTTGTCTTCTTTCAGATCTCTTTTGTTTTACTCATTCTGATCCAATTGTTGAGACAATTGAAAATAGTGTTTCCTTGTTCCGGAATTTGTTGTCTTTGCTTTGCGCTTTGTCAAATCATTGGGTTTAGACATTACTTCGGTGATCCTTACTCCTTTTCAAAAAGGCAGCAACATACCTTTTGTTTTTTGTTCTTTCTATGGAAAAGGAAAAAATCATACGAAAGATTGATTCCTTTGTGATACACTCTTGATCGAAACAGTTTGAAGATTTCGACAAATTTTATTTTTTTATTTCAAACTTGTTCAAATTGGAACCTCTCCATTTATCTATATTTAGATATTGATGATATATTTACAAAGTTGGTCTAACTTATTGATTGTCACTAACCCTAGATTATTCCCCCGATAAATGAATCAATCATTTTTGCTCGAGCTCCATCATATGCTATACCTTTATATACCATTAGTATCTTTCTTTAGCAACCCAAGACAAATTAAATTAGGTTCCTAGCAGAACAAACTATGTCGAGACAAGAGCATCTTCATTCGTATAGAAAATGGTGGATGTCAGAATCCACAGCCAATCATGTCCTTCAAGTCGCACGTTGCTTTCTACCACATCGTTTCAAACGAAGTTTTACCATAACATCCCTCTAATTTTATTTTAATTTTGAACCGTATGCAATTGATTCAATATGGAATCATGAATAGTCATTGGCCGAACCGATACATAATAATCTACACTTATCTATCTATGGATAGATAAGTGTTTATCCGGAAAGGATTTCACTTAAATTTACCCCATATTTTCTCATATGAATAATATCACATTAAAAAAAAAAACAAATCAGTTTTAAGCAAACTTATTTACATCTTCAACAGATCTTTCGGGATTGTCCATCATAAAAGATCCCTCTTTTTCTTTTCAAAAAAAAAAAAACAAATGAGAAACCTCAAAAAAAGCCTTTGACTTTACTTTCATTCAAATGAAAAATCAATCCCCATGAATGGATAAAAGTTTTTATCCACTTTAACTAAAAACTATACTAACTAAATAGTATACTAAACTAAATATTTCATTGAAATATTCATAAATATTCAATTATAGAATAATAAGATTCTATTAAATAATATTAAAAATAAAAATATACAATATATATTCTTATGTAAGAATTATGTATTTATGTATTAGAAATTAAAATCTATTTATAATTTCTAATATTCAAAATTTTGAATATTAAATATATTCAATTAAATCTATTAAAATATTAAATAAAAGAATTTGAATGAAATTCTAAATTAATATATTCTAATATGAATATATTAATTATGAAATATGAATTATAAATATTTTCTCATTTCTTATTTATGAATTATGATTTTATGATTCTAATATTATGATTGACTTATTATTTACCATCTCCGATTGAATCTTATTTTCATTGAATTTTAAAAAGAGAGATAATTTGAGAATAAAGTTTCTTTGTTTTCATTATTATGGAGTAGAAAAGTCTCGTGTAAGGTAAGATCAAAGAGAAGATCAGAATCCTCGGATTCTGATCTTTTCGCATCCATCTCCATCATATAAAACAAATAATCGTTAACGAAAGTAATCACGAATATTTCAGAATAAAATACTTTAGTAAAAAAGTAAAAAAAAAAAGATATGATTCTAAGAATCATTCTTAGAATTCAGATTGGATAACATTGTATCCAACATTAAACAGAAATTTGTTTAATGAAATTTCAATAGAGAAGAATCTTTCGTTTCTGATGCAAACGATCTGGGACGGAAGGATTCGAACCTCCGAATAACGGGACCAAAACCCGTTGCCTTACCGCTTGGCCACGCCCCATTTTTATTTGGTCTAAGAAAAACTAAGCTAAATATTGGTTATTCGTCAATAACCAACCAAAAGAAATATAGGACATGTTGTCGCTAGGATTCAACACAATAGATATAGAATCAAAAAGATTAATTGATCATTACTTAGAATTCAATTAAGATATTGTATGAAAATAGAATTCCTTGTATTCTTATTTGATTGTAGAATGTAAGGAAGGATTCTTGATTGGGGAGAAATCAAAGAAAAAGAAGAATTTCTTTCTTTTATCTGCCTTTTTATTTTAAAAATTTCCTCAGAAAAAAAACTCAATCCAATCTGATAATTTATTATCATTTCAATTTAATTTGAATCTTTAAGAACAAGAAAAGAATATTTGTTATGTTTAATATCTTTAGTTTAATCTGTATCTGTCTTAATTCTACCCTTTATTCGAGTAGTTTTTTCTTCGCCAAATTGCCTGAGGCTTATGCCTTTTTCAATCCAATCGTAGACGTTATGCCGGTTATCCCTTTATTCTTTTTTCTCTTAGCCTTTGTTTGGCAAGCTGCTGTAAGTTTTCGATAAAAATGGAATCTCTATTCAATTCATAATTTCTTCGATAAAAAAAAGATGAGATTTTTCTTCTTAAAAGAAATAAGATCAGAAATAAGATTCAGATAAGTCTGGACATTAGGAACCCTCGATTCAAAAAGCGAAATTCTGGTATTTTATATTTTCTATTGAAATTGAGTTTGAATAAGGGAAGGGGGCGATGATCTTTATCTTTAATCAGCTAATCAGCTTATTTCTTCTTTTGTTCTGACCTTTCCTTTATAAGATCCCATACAATACCTAATTCTAGATATGGATATGGCAAGAAATCTTTGGTAACGAAAAAATACGAATCTTATTACATTAGAAAGAAATTCGTGAAAATAAATTTCAAAAAAAACTTCCTTTTTTTTAATCTTTAAAGCGTCATATCAAAATAGTGTATAGTGTGTGTCGTAAAATAGGTGATCTATTTCCTTAAAAAAAAATGATCTTATCTTGGAGATTTGTAATGCTTACTCTTAAACTATTCGTTTACACAGTAGTAATATTCTTTGTTTCTCTCTTCATCTTCGGATTCTTATCTAATGATCCGGGGCGTAATCCTGGGCGTGAAGAATAAAAAAAGAGATGAGATTCGTTTTTACTTTTTACTTGATTTTTTCATAGGTAAATGTATAAATAAATGGAATAGATGCTAGATAAATAGAAAAGATTCATAAAAGAAAATAATCGAAATTTATTCCAATTCTAAAATCTCAAGTGATCAGGGGGGTCGGAGAGAGAGGGATTCGAACCCTCGGTACGAATAATTCGTACAACGGATTAGCAATCCGACGCTTTAGTCCACTCAGCCATCTCTCCCCATTCCAAATTGGAAATTTATCATGTGATTTAACACGTGAAGTCAAGATTGAGAACAATCTTTATTTTCCTTTAATGATTCGAAACAGATTTCTCCAATAGAAAAGAAAGAATACCTTACTTCTTTTATTTTGTACAAAAGGTTCATTTCCCCGGCCTGGTTAAGTATAAGTACTGGCCGGGCCAGTACTTCTTTTGCTCCAACGAATCAAAATTGTTATTGAAACAAGAAGATTAATTTTCATTGCCATTCCTAATTCTTAGAAATTCTTTAAGAAATTATCTATATCTAGATTAATATAGAATATTCTATATATTCTCTAATTCTATATTGAAATATTCAATATTATATATTTTTTGATATGATATTCTATATATATTCTTAGTATATTATAGTACCTTATTATAGTAATTCTAGTAAATTAGAGTATAAATTAGAATATTGAGTCTTTATAGTAATAGTATTATAGTAATATAGTACTAATATTTTTCGTCTTTCTTTTCTTATTCTTAAGTATAAGATTTGGAAATTCATTAATGAAAAACAAATTTCATTCTAAATGAAAGTTGAAGTTCAGTATTCTATTCATCTTAAGAATTAACTTAAGAAGTCTTGATAAGAAGGAAGTATTAAGAAAGAAAAGAAATAGATCTTATAAGATAAATAATATGAATATAAAATAGAAAACACATATTTCTAAATTGAGACTATAAATCATTTACTTGTTCAAAGCAAAGGACAAGCTTGAAAGTTTGAGGCCCGATTTACCCGAATTCAGAAAATAGGGCGGTTCAAGTGAAGGGAGGTTTCAAAAAAAAAAGAATAGTGTACTAAAGTTATAAGTATTTTTTTTTTAATTTTTAAATCCCGCGCCGCGGCGGAACAAAATACGTGTTCATGCTGGAATTTTCATGATTCTGATGCTATCTTGACTGCGTCTGATTACATTTGTTGGACAAATGGTGCATTCATATCCAATAATGAATATGTAGCGGGTATAGTTTAGTGGTAAAAGTGTGATTCGTTCTATTAACAACTTAAATAGTTAAGGGGTCTTTCCATTTTTTTTCATATTTCATATTCCGATCAAAAACTTTATTTCTTAAAAAGAGTTAATACTTTACCCCTCAATAGGACATTTGAGGAAAGAATATACATTCTCACGATTTCTATCCAAAAGGCAATCAGAATTTTAATAAAAAAATTGGATTATGGAGTCGAGAAGCATAATTTTTTTGATTGGTTCAATTCTTCCAATTGAATGAGTATGAATAAAGGATCTATGGATGATAGTACAAAACTTTCAATCGTAACTAAATCTTCAATTTTTGCGCTGAAAAAGGGTGAGATTGAAGCCAAATAGCTAGAAAATGATGGTTTTGGTTTACTAGAACCCTC